GTAGTGTTTTAATTACTAGGTTTTGAATTAGATTGGATAGTCCGACGAAAAATCTAATTAGTGGTTGTCGAAAGGGCTGAAGATACTTTCTATACAGACTCATGGCAGTCTCTAAGTATTGAGGCATTCAATAAATATTGCATTCGATGGAAAATTGGCTTTTCTATATCAAATGATAAAATCCATTCTTTCTTTTCAATAAACCCTAGTCAAGAATGGAATAGACCGCCCCCCTATTCTACTAGAAAAATCATATCCTCTAAGAACTTGTTAGAAGCGAATTTCTTGGATCCTTTCATCAACGGTGTTGGGTCAGAATCCCTTTTTGACTCTGCGCCAGTGATTCCACTATTATTAGTGAACAATAATGGAATAATTCCTTCATAGATATAGGGGACATAATTTACATGGATATAGTAAGTCTTGCTTGGGCTGCTTTAATGGTAGTCTTTTCATTTTCCCTTTCACTGGTAGTATGGGGAAGAAGTGGACTCTAGAGGTACTACTAATTGAGTTGAGGAATCAACCGTATCGATTCTTTTCTAGATCGTTTTGCAAAGTCTTTTTTTTTTCTTTTTATTTGTTTACCTCTTTCTCTTTACTGGTCAAAGAGAAAAAAAGTTCTGTTATGAAGTGGATACGCACCTTGTATGGGAAATAAGATATACATAGCGGTTGTTCAAAGAGAGACTGCGCATAATAAGATCTTACCTTGGGTAAGTCACATATTGCGCACTTACTTTATCACTTGTTTTCTTATTTTATTTGAAAAATTGTATTTCTGCTTTGTTGACTCATTTCATATCATGACTCAAGAGTTAAAAATGATGGATTTTAGCCTTTCTTTTCAAAATCAGAAGAAATTCCCAGAGAACCTTTTGGATCATACGTTAACTGTTCGATCAATTACTTCTTCGGAATGCTAAAAGAAAATGACTCGATTTTCTTTTATTAATAGACGCCCATACCATTTTTCCTCGTTGATTCTTTCGATGAATACCGAAATTCCTATTGAAAAAAATATTAAATCTAGGAACTAGAACCGTAATATTAAGAATTGCCTTTCGATTGATTATTGTAGATGAAGTAAAGAAATAGAATCGTAATGCTATGTACATTACCTATATCCATACGTATATCAAGAAGATATATATAGTACAACTTGTTACATTACAATAATAGCTAGTATGGTAGAAAGATTCGTATATTTCTTTCTACCATACTAGCTATCGGATCTCATAGAATACTATACCGCCGATTCTAGTCCGCCAATTTCATTTAAGACATGAGATGAAAATCCTTTTTTTCTTCAATCATTGACTAAGAAAAGAAGTTCAAGTTTGATTCAAATTAATCACTTTGACTGACTGTTTTTACGTATATTATAAGTAAAAACGCAGTAGGAACTAGAATGAAAAGTGCAGTAGCAATAAATGCGAGAATATTTACTTCCATAATCTCATTGTTTTTTTTTATTTGGCAATAACTCGGGATTTAATCCCATAGAGATGATAAATCTTTCGCCCGTCGATTCAATATCATGAATAACAATATCTGAGCTATCAAATCAATTCATCGTCGAGAATTGAATAGTATAACATAGGAAGATCTTTTATCCATACCGAATACAAAATTGGATTCCTGATCCAACCCCTTTATTTTTCTTTTGTATTTGGATTTCTCCTTCTTTTCCATTCTTGTTTTTCTATAACCTATCGCTATCGCCTTTCTAATACAATTATTTGCTTAAGTATCATTTAACCGCCCTTCCATTTCCATTGGTTACAAACAAAACCAAACAAAGAATAGAAGCGAAGTTCCGTCTCTTAGTGAGAAATGGAAATTCTCGTATTTGTTTGATGAGAAATGTGAAACGAAAATCTAAAATAAATAAAAAATCAAATAGAGGAATGTCCGTTGGGAATGAAATTCGCTATTTGTATCCCTTTCACATTCAAATGGAGAAATGAATTAATGTATTTTTTATTGGATTTGATTCCGTCGGGACTGACGGGGCTCGAACCCGCAACTTCCGCCTTGACAGGGCGGTGCTCTGACCAATTGAACTACAATCCCAGGGAAATAAAGTGTAGAGTGTACATACATACTCTTCTGATTGCATGGAAACAATTTCTATTTAGATTAGAATCGCCGTCTTGTAACTGTAACAGAGGCGCGAGTGATATATTGCTATCTATATGGGTGGGTACTTTAGTGAGAGCAATATGGATTACTAGTAATCCATTCGTTATTTCCAAATCAAGTGCTAATAAATTTTTCAACGAAAAGAAGAAAAAAAGTTTTTTTTCTTTTCTCTTTTCCTTACACTTAATACTTAGAAATCCTGATAGGAAATTGGGTTGTTAGCAAAATTCTCATTATTATCATTTGTAGGAACAAATAAATAGAACAGAGCAAATAAAGCGTTAGGGATATATGAAAAAATTTGACTTTTTTTTATTCTTCCGTAGCCGGAATTTATGAAGAACAAATAGTCTAT